GCCTCATTTCATAGGGAAGCCCAAAGTGGCTCTATTTCATTCTATTTCACTTCCTAGCACTTCCTATCATTTAATATCCATCCCTTTGGTCTTATTTACATAAGAGATGTCATTTATAGTCTATCTCTTTCTATATATGGAAAGTCAAGAAATTCTCATCGAAACATCGAGAAATTGTGCATATAGAAAACTCTAAAGAAAGAAAAAAAGGAGACCCATGCCATGATTTTCAAATCTTTTCTACCTTTTCTACTTAGTAGTCTAAGTTTCTCGATGAGGATAATTAATTCGGTCGTTGTGGTCGGACTCTATTATGGATTTCTGACCACATTCTCCATAGGTCCCTCTTAGATCTTCTTTCTCCAATCTTGGATTAGGGAAGAAGGAGATATTCGCGACTACTGGCGGTTTCATTATGGGGCAGCTCATGATCTTCATATCGATCTATTATCCACCTCTGCATCTATTCTTTCTTAGCTAAACGGGTGGAAGATCCATCCAATTTGGTTATATCATGGACTCGAAAAGCGGATCTGAATGTGACTGAAATGCACGATCTTCACAGGTATCACTTTTCACGATACCTAAAAGATGGAATAGCGATTTTCGAACCATTTCCTATACGAGAATGGTTTCCATTACTTTGAGAAATGGATTCTATATCAAACTATAGCTATTGCATTAAAGAAGAAAAGAAACTAATAGAAGTCGAAGACGCGGAATGGTAGTGAATAGAGAGAAAGATTCTTCTGATTTTCTTGTTCCTGAAAATATTCTATCTATCTCCTAGACGCCGTAGAGAATTGAGAATTTTCATGTCTTTCAATTCTCGTACTCGTAATTGGAAAGTTACGGAAGGAGGTCCATCATTTTGCAATGAAAACAACATAAAAAACTCTGGACAATTTCGAAATCAGGCCAAGCGTCTTAATACATATGCAAAAAAATTCATTATTGGCCCACCATTGATTAGAAGATTTAGCTTGTATGAATCGCTATTGGTTTGATACGAATAATGGCAGTCGTTTCAGTATGTTAAGGATACAGATGTATCCACAATTCATTTAGAGTTACTTAATAGCCTATTTCTTATACCATATCTCTATCCCGTGAAATTCTCGAGCCGAAAGATGGATGCATATGCTGTGTTTCATTTTGCTAAACGATATCAATTAAATGGTGTATCAATTCCATAAATTGGATATAGCAATAAATAAATCAGCAAAATTCTTTTATTTTAGATAGAAGAAATGTTTCTTCTATCTAAAATAAAAGAATGTACCCTTCTATCCAAATCCAATTTGCATCGATAAAATAAATCCAAATTCCAGTAGTGGATGAATAATTGCAAATTTTTGTGTGTACGAGATTAGAATAACTTCAAAATAACTGACATAATTTTTTATTTTTCCTGATCAGAAAAATACATGAAAAAGAAAGGAGGTAGAAAAATTTTGGGATTTATGGTTAAAGAAGAAAAAGAAGAAAACAGGGGTTCTGTTGAATTTCAAGTATTCAGTTTCACCAATAAGATACGGAGACTTGCTTCACATTTGGAATTACACAAAAAAGATTTTTCATCGGAAAGAGGTCTACGAAGACTTTTGGGAAAACGTCAACGTTTGCTGGCTTATTTGGCAAAGAAAAATAGAGTACGTTATAAGAAATTAATCAGTCAGTTGGATATTCGGGAGAAGTAATTTAATCGTTCGAATTTTTTTCTTATTTTATTAGTAGTCTTATAGTAGTCTTAGATTTTTCATTTTGATGAGCCTCGTTTTGAGGAATTCATGGAATAATCCATTTTCATGGAATAATGAATTAAGGAAGAAAGGATATGAGTCTACCGCTTACAAGAAAAGATCTCATGATAGTCAATATGGGCCCTCAGCACCCATCAATGCATGGTGTTCTTCGACTGATCGTTACTCTCGATGGTGAAGATGTTATTGATTGTGAACCCATATTAGGCTATTTACACAGAGGAATGGAAAAAATCGCGGAAAACCGAACTATTATACAATACTTACCTTATGTAACACGATGGGATTATTTAGCTACTATGTTTACAGAAGCAATAACGGTAAATGCACCAGAATTCTTGGAGAATATTCAAATACCCCAAAGAGCCAGCTATATTAGGGTAATTATGTTAGAGTTGAGCCGTATAGCTTCTCACTTGTTATGGCTTGGACCTTTTATGGCGGATCTAGGCGCACAGACCCCTTTTTTCTATATTTTTAGAGAGAGAGAATTGATATATGATCTATTTGAAGCTGCTACAGGTATGCGAATGATGCATAATTACTTTCGCATCGGAGGGGTAGCCGCCGATCTACCTTATGGATGGGTCGATAAATGTTTAGATTTCTGTGATTATTTTTTACGAGGAGTTGTTGAATATCAACAACTTATTACACGGAATCCCGTTTTTTTAGAACGAGTTGAAGGAGTCGGTTTTATTAGCGGAGAAGAAGCAGTAAATTGGGGCTTATCGGGACCGATGTTACGAGCTTCTGGAATACAATGGGATCTTCGTAAAGTTGATCCTTATGAGTCTTACAACCAATTCGATTGGAAAGTCCAATGGCAAAAAGAAGGGGATTCATTAGCTCGCTATTTAGTACGAATGGGTGAAATGAGGGAATCCATCAAAATTATTCAACAGGCTGTAGAGAAAATTCCTGGAGGCCCTTATGAGAATTTAGAAGTCCGACGCTTTAAGAAAACAAAGAATTCCGAATGGAATGATTTTGAATATCGATTTCTTGGTAAAAAACCTTCGCCCAATTTTGAATTGTCAAAGCAAGAGCTTTATGTAAGAGTGGAAGCTCCAAAAGGTGAATTAGGAATTTATCTGGTAGGAGATGATAGTCTTTTCCCCTGGAGATGGAAAATTCGTCCACCCGGTTTTATTAATTTGCAAATTCTTCCTCAACTAGTTAAAAAAATGAAATTGGCTGATATCATGACGATATTAGGTAGTATAGATATCATTATGGGGGAAGTTGATCGTTGAAATGATAATAGATAGGGTAGAGATAGAAACTATCAATTCTTTTTCGAAATCGGAATTATTAAAAGAAGTCTATGGACTGATATGGATTCTACCCATTTTGACCCTCCTACTGGGAATCACAATAGAAGTACTCGTAATTGTGTGGTTAGAAAGAGAAATATCCGCATCGATACAACAACGTATTGGTCCTGAATATGCTGGCCCCCTGGGACTGCTTCAAGCTATAGCCGATGGAACTAAGCTACTTTTTAAGGAGGATATCCTGCCATCCCGAGGAGATATTCCTTTATTTAGCATTGGACCTTCTATAGCAGTCATATCAATTTTATTAAGTTTTTTAGTTATCCCTTTGGGATATCGTTTTGTTTTAGCCGATCTTAGTATTGGTGTTTTTTTATGGATTGCCATTTCAAGTATTGCTCCTATTGGTCTTCTTATGGCAGGATATAGCTCAAATAATAAATATTCTTTTTCAGGCGGTCTACGAGCTGCTGCTCAATCTATTAGTTATGAAATACCATTAACTTTTTGTGTGCTAGCAATATCTCTACGTGTGATTCGTTAAAATAGGATCTTTTTCCTCCAAAATCCATTGAATATTTATCTTCCTTTTCTTATTCTCGGGTTGGTAAGTTAAACTAGATAGCTATATGAGTGAAACAAAACAACTTATTAATTTGTAGTAAAAAGAAAAAATCTCATTTCCTACGTACAAGAAAAAAGTTGAAGTAAACATAAGTAGTGTAAACTCTTTACCCCAAGGTTGAGATTTTTTGATTAGTCATCATATCTTGAAGCGGGCAAGAATAAAGGATTCGCGATATGGAATTCCATTACTAGAATATTCCGAGTTATTACTATAACTTATAATCATAAGGGGAATCCATCAAAAATTAGTGAGGGGTTAGGAACACTAAAGTACATAAAGGATTAGTAATGAGGGAATCTAAGACATTAGAGATTTTTCCTCATAAAAGGAATCATAATAAGGACTTGAAATTGGTGGAAATGATCAAGTAGTACTTTCTTCGGATTCCGATCCAGAGTATGTTCCCTTTCACTTGTTAAAGAAATGGCTATCAAGAACGAATTAATCCTTTATTCCTTTTTTCTTTTTAAGTACCCTTCCCCGGGGAAAGAAGAATAGGACAAAAGATATGGAATGCAATACAAAAAAAAGATATTTATTTATTTTTTCCTTCCTCTATTCATATTAATACAGAATTCCTCATGAATTAATGCCTAATTCTTTTCATTTATTAATTGCTATAACGAGTGTTTTATTCCAAGATTAAGTTATTACTGAACAAAGAAAAATTTTCATTATATTATAAAGGACGAGATCAATTCGGAAGCGCTTTTTCTTATTCTAGCAGACGGAATTCCTTTGGTCTAATTTAGGACTTTCCAATCGATTTTATCTTACCTAATTCTATCTATGCCCAGGGGGATAATACCGAAACGAAACAACCCTTTCCTTTTTTCTGATCATAGAGAAGCCGTATGAAGCTAAGGTTTCATGTACGGTTTTGGAATAGCGGTGGGAACTGTGATGTTATCATCGACTATGATTATCTAACAGTTCAAGTACAGTTGATATAGTTGAAGCACAGTCAAAATATGGTTTTTTTGGATGGAATCTTTGGCGTCAGCCTATAGGTTTTCTGGTTTTTCTAATTTCTTCTTTGGCAGAATGTGAAAGATTACCCTTTGATTTACCAGAAGCAGAGGAAGAATTAGTAGCAGGTTATCAAACCGAATATTCCGGTATCAAATATGGTTTATTTTATCTTGTTTCTTACCTAAATTTATTAGTTTCCTCTTTATTTGTAACAGTTCTCTACTTAGGCGGGTGGAATTTCTCTATTCCCTATATATCCTTTTTTGAATTTTTCCAAATGAATAAAATGGTTGGAATTTTGGAAATGACAATGGGTATCTTTATTACATTAACTAAAGCTTATTTATTTCTCTTCATTTCTATCACAATAAGATGGACTTTACCCAGGATGAGAATGGATCAGTTATTAAATCTTGGATGGAAATTTCTTTTACCTATTTCCCTGGGCAATCTCTTATTAACAACTTCTTCCCAACTTGTTTCACTATAAATAAGATAATACAATAACAGTAAGAATATTTTCAACACAAAAGTTCTCTCAAACAAGAGAAAGAAACATATCTTTTTCATAGATATTTAGAATATGTTCCCTATGGTAACTGGGTTCATGAGTTATGGTCAACAAACAATACGCGCTGCAAGGTACATTGGTCAAAGTTTCATAATTACCTTATCCCACACAAATCGTTTACCTATAACGATTCACTACCCTTATGAAAAATCAATTACATCGGAGCGTTTCCGGGGGCGAATCCACTTTGAATTTGATAAATGTATTGCTTGTGAAGTATGTGTTCGCGTATGCCCGATAGATCTACCCCTTGTGGATTGGAGATTTGAAAAGGATATTAAAAGGAAACAATTGCTTAATTATAGTATTGATTTCGGAGTTTGTATATTTTGTGGTAATTGTGTTGAGTACTGTCCGACAAGCTGTTTATCAATGACTGAAGAATATGAACTTTCTACTTATGATCGTCATGAATTGAATTACAATCAAATTGCTTTGAGTCGGTTACCAATCTCCATAATGGGAGATTACACAATTCAAACAATTAGGAATTCGACTCAAAGTAAAATAGACGAAGAAAAATCTTGGAATTCAAGAACGGTTACTAATTATTAGTTACTAGTACTAGGATTTATCTTTTTTGTTAGAAAAATCCAATAGTTTTTTATTAACTATAAAGAAAAACGAATAACTACTGCTTATTGCAAATTATTCCTGATTTAAAATGAGAGTAGATTTTCGTGATGTCATTTCTAACTATACAACTTATATACAAAAAAATATCCTAATCCCTTTTTCCTTCCTTGAATCTTTTAGTTTTAGTCAGTTCATGAAAAATTTTATACTATTAATTTCTTCTTATCCATAATGGATTTACCTGGACCAATACATGAGATTCTTGTGCTATTTGGGGGATTTGTTCTTCTACTAGGAGGTCTAGGAGTAGTATTACTTACCAACCCAATTTATTCTGCCTTTTCGCTGGGATTAGTTCTTGTTTGTATATCCTTATTCTATATTTTATTGAATTCCTACTTTGTAGCTGTCGCACAACTTCTTATTTATGTGGGAGCTATAAATGTTTTGATCATATTTGCCGTAATGTTCGTAAATGGCTCAGAATGGTCTAAAAATAAGAATTATTGGACTATTGGAGATGGGTTCACTTCACTCGTTTGTATAACTATTCTTTTTTCACTAATGACTACTATCCCAGATACGTCATGGTATGGAATTCTTTGGACTACAAGATCAAACCAAATAGTAGAACAGGGTCTCATAAATAACGTTCAACAAATTGGGATTCATTTAGCAACTGATTTTTATCTTCCGTTTGAACTCATTTCCATAATTCTTCTAGTTTCTTTAATAGGTGCAATTACTATGGCTCGGCAATAAGAAATACTTAGAATTAGTCAAAATTCTTAGAATTTCAAATCTAAAATAAATAACTAAAGAATCACAATTTTGATTTAGTAAAACCCATCTACTGCCAACAAATACCTTCTTTTCTCTTTTGTTGTGTAACTGTTCTATTCTAATTAATGGAATCGGTTCAATTCTTGTCCTCATATTGAAATGAATCGAGATTGATAAGGAGTTAGTTAATGATGTTTGAGCATGTACTTTTTTTTAGTGTCTATTTATTTTCGATTGGTATCTATGGATTGATCACAAGCCGAAACATGGTTAGAGCTCTAATATGTCTTGAACTTATACTGAATTCAATTAATCTAAATCTCGTAACATTTTCTGATCTATTTGATAGTCGCCAATTAAAAGGAGACATTTTCGCAATTTTTGTTATAGCCCTTGCGGCTGCTGAAGCAGCTATTGGACTATCCATTCTTTCTTCCATCCATCGTAACAAGAAATCAACTCGTATCAATCAATCTAATTTTTTGAATAATTAGACATAAAATCCTCTAAACAAAGGCGCACATATAATAATAATATCAAATATTAAGATGAATAGAAATCTAATACTATTTTCTTCTATTTTCTTATTATTTTATTATTTTATAATATCTATTTTTTGATTAGGTTATTACATAGTATTCTTTTTTACTTATTGAATTTTTGCAATTCATTGATATTGCAATTTGAATATTGCAATAATTTATATTGAAAAGACGATAGCCAATAAATTGGCTAATTCGAATTCGTATGTACAATTCGTATAATTATGATTGTTGAAGCCAAAAATTCAAGTCTCTTGGCTCTTTTCACGCTTTCTCACAAACGGATTAAGAAATATATTGCATTATTTTATTTATTTATTTTTTATTTATTTATTTGTTGAAGTTTGGATAAACCATTGCTTCGTCTGGTGTCTACAATACATATGACTCATATAGTACTAATTTCATTTTTACCAGATCGAAAATTTTTATGTTGAAAAGGAAAATTTATAGATCCAATGTCACATTCCGTAAAAATTTATGATACATGTATAGGATGCACTCAATGTGTACGAGCTTGTCCAACAGATGTATTAGAAATGATACCCTGGGATGGGTGTAAAGCCAAGCAAATTGCTTCCGCGCCGAGAACCGAAGATTGTGTGGGTTGTAAGAGATGTGAATCTGCCTGCCCAACAGATTTTTTAAGTGTCCGCGTTTATTTAGGGCCTGAAACAACCCGCAGCATGGCTCTATCTTATTGATACGTTACAAAAAACTCCACTTGAATCGTCTGATTCCTCTTTACCGAGGAAGCCTGTGCTCGCTTATTTCGAGCACGGGCTTTTCTGGTCAAAACGTATCTTCTCTTTATCACTTTATCATGAGTTATTTTCCTTGGTTAACAATACTTGTTGTTTTGCCGATATTTGCAGGTTCATTAATTTTCTTTTTACCTCATAGGGGAAACAAAATCGTTAGGTGGTATACTATATCTATTTGTTTATTAGAATTCCTTCTAATGACTTATGCATTCTGTTATCATTTCCAATTGGAGGATCCCTTAATCCAATTAAAGGAGGATTCTAAATGGATAGATGTCTTTGATTTCCACTGGAGATTGGGAATCGATGGACTTTCATTAGGATCTATTTTATTGACAGGATTTATCACTACTTTAGCTACTTTAGCAGCTTGGCCAGTTACCCGGAATTCGCGATTATTCTATTTCCTGATGCTAGCAATGTATAGTGGTCAAATAGGATTATTTTCTTCGCGAGACCTTTTACTTTTTTTTATCATGTGGGAGTTAGAATTAATTCCTGTTTACTTACTTTTATCCATGTGGGGGGGAAAGAGGCGTCTGTATTCAGCTACAAAATTTATTTTGTATACTGCAGGCGGTTCCATTTTTTTCTTAATCGGAGTTCTAGGTATGGGCTTATATGGTTCCAACGAACCAAGATTAGATTTGGAAAGATTAATTAATCGATCATACCCTGCAACATTGGAAATACTATTTTATTTTGGCTTCCTTATTGCTTATGCTGTCAAATTGCCGATTATACCCCTACATACGTGGTTACCAGATACCCATGGGGAAGCGCATTACAGTACATGTATGCTTTTAGCGGGAATCCTATTAAAGATGGGAGCATACGGATTGATTCGGATCAATATGGAATTGTTACCTCATGCTCATTATCTATTTTCCCCCTGGTTGGTAATAATAGGAGCGATGCAAATAATCTATGCAGCTTCAACTTCTCTTGGTCAACGAAATTTCAAAAAAAGAATAGCCTACTCCTCCGTATCTCACATGGGTTTCATAATTATAGGAATTGGTTCCATAACCAACATTGGACTCAATGGAGCTATTTTACAAATACTATCCCATGGATTTATTGGTGCTACACTTTTTTTCTTGGCGGGAACGGCTTGTGATAGAATGCGTCTTGTTTATCTCGAAGAACTGGGGGGGATATCTATCCCAATGCCGAAAATTTTTACCATGTTTAGTAGCTTTTCAATGGCTTCTCTTGCCTTACCAGGAATGAGCGGTTTTGTTGCAGAATTAGTAGTATTTTTTGGACTAATTACTAGTCCAAAATTTCTGTTAATACCAAAAATGCTAATTACTTTTGTAATGGCAATTGGAATGATATTAACTCCTATTTTTTTATTATCTATGTTACGCCAGATGTTCTATGGATACAAGCTATTTCATGTTCCAAACGCAAATTTGGTGGATTCTGGACCACGAGAACTCTTTCTTTTAATCTGTATCTTTTTACCAGTAATAGGAATTGGTATTTATCCAGATTTTGTTCTCTCGCTATCGGTTGACAAGGTAGAGGCTCTCTTATCCAATTATTATCCTAAATAATTTTTTTTTACTAGTCCGCTCTATATTCCATAGTGGAAAAACCAAATAATTCAGAAAAAAGTAAAAAAGTCTAATTAGATCTATCTCGAATTTTTGAGAACCCTTTGAGAAGGCGTTCAAGGGTTCTCAAATCAAACAAAAATGGAAAAACTTTCATTTCACGAAGTTTTTATGTTATGTAATCATTTAGATGGTAATGTAAATGCACCATAACTATGTAAACCTATTCCTAATAGATTGATACCAAAATAGCAGATCCAAATTATAAGAAATCCTATCGAAGCTACAAGTGCGGAATTCGTACCCTTCCAATTTGGATTTGTTCTACTATGTAAATAAATTGCGAATATGGTCCAAGTAATAAATGCCCAAGTTTCCTTAGGATCCCAATTCCAATAGGATCCCCACGCCTCATTAGCCCATACTGCTCCACAAAGAATACCTATGGTTAAAAGGGTAAACCCTAGGCTAATGACACGATAACTCCAAGAATCCAAACGCTCAATTAATTGATATTTGTAATAATTTGGAAATGAAGGAAAAGAGGTGTTTTTTAAAGCACTTCTTTTTACATAGAAATATTCAATCTCACTAAACTCACTAAAGAAAAATGTTTTATTTAAAACATTTTTTTTCTTTTCTAAAAAGAAATTGAAATTCTTTCGAAATTTAATGATTAGAAGAGCGGCGGATAATAAGGATCCGCACAAAAGAGTTGCATAGCTTAGTAACATCATACTGACATGCATCATTAACCACTGAGATTGTAGAGCAGGTACTAGTATTGTGGATTGATGCATTTCAGTTAAAAGACCCGACGTGGCAAAGCCTTGCGTTAAAATAGTACTTGGCGTAGTTATTGTGCTTAAATCATTTTTAGAGTTCTGTATCTTAGGAATCGTATGAAGAATATACAGAGCCCATGAAAGGAAGATCAATGACTCATATAAATTACTTAATGGAAAATGTCCCGAAGAAGCCCAACGAGAAACTAAGAATCCTGTTATAGAGAAAAAAGTAGCTATCATTCCTTTTTCTGACGAATCACGTAATCCCCCAAGTTCACGAACTAATAAGGTTATCAAATGAATTGTAATCACAATTGAAATGGTTGAGAAAGAGATATGAGTTAGTATATGTTCTAAAGTTGCAAATAGCATAAGGAGAAGGTCCCATTACAAAATTGGAAATTTCGAATTGAATCCATTTTCTAATCTATTGTATTCTTTTTCGAGAATGCCGCCACTCGGACTCGAACCGAGATGCTTGAGCACTGCTTCCTAAGAGCAGCGTGTCTACCAATTTCACCATGGCGGCTAACTTTAAATAATAGGGAAGTTAAAAGAATAATAGTTATTTTCTCGCAAATCGTCGAGATTGGGAGAGTCCATAGAATTTAGGAACATTAGAATCTTCATTAAAATGGACTTCGTTTGGTAGTATCATTGGGGATTTTTTTAACAATAAACTCTTGCTTTGCCCAATAGAAACAAAGCTTGAAAGAGTTGGAACTGTTTTTTCTCAGTTGCAATATAGAACTCATTTTTTTCTAATTAGTTTCTCATTGAAATAAAAAAAAATCTTTCAATCTATCCATTAGAATTTCTATAATTTCATCATTAAATACAAAGAATTTTGGATTTTAGCAAAATTTCTAGAATGAAAGCCTTTATGCTCTTATTAATATGATTTACCAAGCCTAAACCTATTTTTTTGTGGATTTTTGATAAGATAGGTAGAAGTTGTAAGTCCTATTGCAAGAATACTCTACTTTTCATAATAGAATCCTCATATTTTATTATGAGGATTCTATTATGAAAAGTTCGTTGATAGGAAAAGAATACTTAGGACACAGTATACCAAAAACTTTTGTTCTATATATCAGAGGGGTTAGTTCTAAGAATATTGTACCGAGGAATTCGACACATAAAAGTACATTCATTAATTAATCCGAATTATTCATTTTAAATAATTGGAATTTCTTTGGGATAGGTCAATTCAGATTATTCTAAAACCAGATTATTTGTTTGTTTGTTGCCCAGAAAAACCCTTTGGTTTTGGATGCTCGCTACCGCTGGAAAATGATCTTGATTTTGCTAAAGAATAAGATTGTACTATGGAAAAATAAGTCTTTTTCTTCCAAAGATTTTTACGAATACGCTTTTTTGACATCGAAGTACGTTTTTTTGGAACTGCCATTCAAAAAGGAGATTACTTTTTTTCTAGTTGTATGTGAAAGACATCTATTGCCGCAAATCAATCCTTCTTTCTGTTTTTTCTTAGTATTTATACTTTTTCTTAGTATTTATACTTGTATTTATACTTTTTCTTAGTATTTATACTTAGATACTGAACTGAAATTCTGAATTCTTTTTTACTTGATTTTCTCTAATGCGGATAAGACAAGAATTTTTTAGCATATTTTTCATATATATTTTATACTTTGTTTTAATAATATAGAATATATACAAAGGTTTTCTATTTAAATTAAATCAATTTATATATTAAGTATACTCCATATATAGATCTACGGCCTATCCCCCATATAAGATGGGGGGATAAAAGGAAGGGAAAATTCAAATAGTTAATTAAGTTCAGAATGGTATTCCATAATGGAATTCCAATCAAAACAAAAAAAATACTTAGTCTCTTAAATAAGACATTCTAAAACTTAGGTAATTCTAGTCATTAGGATTTCAGTTCTATATGAAGTAAGGAATATTCGATAATTTCCTATAAACATAGGTTTTCATTGGAATTCAATCAATCAGTTACGAAACATGAGAGCTGCTTCATCTTCATTTTAATAGAAAGAAATACAAAAATGAATAGAAAGTAAAATGATTCAATCCTTTTTTGTATTTTAACAAATATCCTTCTTTAGGTAATAACTAGGTAACAAAGTTATTTAATTAACTTTTTGAATTTAACCAAGTAAACCCATTCTTCATTTTTGATTATTTCAATGAGAGAAATTTGGAAAAATGAAGAATTCCAGTATTTTGTCTTATTCTTATTTTTTGGAATTCCTTCAGAAAGAGATAAGAATTGGTTTGGTGAATCGGAAACAATTTTATTTTATAGAAAAATTTCAAGTAAAAATTGCAATTTCTTTTCTTATGGAACATACATATCAATATGCATGGGTAATCCCTCTTCTCCCACTTCCAGTTATTATGTCAATGGGGTTTGGACTTATTCTTATTCCGACAGCAACAAAAAATCTTCGTCGCATATGGGCTTTTCCTTGTGTTTTACTCTTAAGTATAGCTATGGTATTCTCAGTTCACCTATCTATTCAACAAATAAATGGAAGTTCTATCTATCAATATCTATGGTCTTGGACCGTCAATAATGATTTTTCCTTAGAATTTGGATACTTGATCGACCCGCTTACTTCTATTATGTTAATACTAATTACTACTGTAGGAATCCTCGTTCTTATTTATAGTGACGATTATATGTCTCACGATGAAGGATATTTGAGATTTTTTGTTTATATAAGTTTTTTCAATACTTCCATGTTGGGATTGGTTACTAGTTCCAATTTGATACAAATTTATTTTTTTTGGGAACTTGTGGGAATGTGTTCCTATTTATTGATAGGCTTTTGGTTTACACGGCCAATTGCAGCGAGTGCTTGTCAAAAAGCTTTTGTAACTAATCGTGTAGGGGATTTTGGTCTGTTATTAGGAATTTTAGGTTTTTTTTGGATAACAGGTAGTTTAGAGTTTAGGGATTTGTTCAAAATAGCTAATAACTGGATTCCTAATAATGGGATTAATTCCTTACTTACTACTTTGTGTGCTTTTTTATTATTCCTTGGTGCAGTTGCGAAATCTGCACAATTCCCTCTTCACGTATGGTTACCCGATGCTATGGAAGGACCCACTCCCATTTCGGCTCTTATACACGCAGCAACTATGGTTGCTGCGGGGATTTTTCTTCTAGCTCGACTTCTTCCTCTTTTCATATCCCTACCTTTAATAATGAGTTTCATTTCTTTAGTAGGTACAATAACACTCTTCTTAGGAGCTACTTTAGCTCTTGCTCAGAGAGATATTAAAAGAAGCTTAGCCTATTCTACAATGTCTCAATTGGGTTATATGATGTTAGCTCTAGGTATAGGTTCTTATCAAGCTGCTTTATTCCATTTGATCACTCATGCTTATTCGAAAGCTTTATTGTTCTTGGGATCCGGATCCATTATTCATTCAATGGAACCTCTTGTTGGATATTCACCAGATAAAAGTCAGAATATGGTTCTTATGGGTGGTTTAAGAAAATACGTTCCAATTACAAGAACTACTTTTTTATGGGGTACGCTTTCTCTTTGTGGTATTCCACCTCTTGCTTGCTTCTGGTCCAAAGATGAAATCCTTAGTAATAGTTGGTTGTATTCACCCTTTTTTGGAATAATAGCCTCTTTTACTGCAGGATTAACTGCGTTTTATATGTTTCGGATATATTTACTTACTTTTGATGGGTACCTGCGTGTTCATTTTCAAAATTACAGTAGCACTAAAGAGGGTTCGTTGTATTCAATATCCTTATGGGGAAAAAGGATACCCAAAGGAGTGAATAGAGATTTCATTTTATCAACAACGAAGAGTGGAGTTTCTTTTTTTTCACAAAATAGATCCAAAATTCATGGTAATACAAGAAATAGGATAGGGTCCTTTAGTACTTCCTTTGGGGCTAAAAACACTTTTGTCTATCCTCATGAAACGGGAAATACTATGCTATTCCCTCTTTTTATATTACTGCTTTTTACTTTGTTCATTGGATCCATAGGAATCCATTTTGATAATGGAGTAATGGATAATGGAATAGCGGAGTTAACCATATTATCAAAGTGGTTAACTCCCTCAATAAACTTTTTCCAGGAAAGTTCTAATTCTTCCATAAATTCATATGAATTTATCACTAATGCAATTTCTTCTGTAAGTCTAGCTATGTTTGGTCTATCCATAGCATATATCTTCTATGGATCCGCTTATTCCTTTTTTCAGAATTTGGATTTAATAAATTCTCTTGTAAAAGAGGGTCCGAAAAAGTTTTTTTCGGATCAAGTAAAAAAAAAGATATACAGTTGGTCATATAATCGTGGTTATATAGATATTTTCTATACTAGGGTCTTTACCCTGGGTATAAGAGGATTAACTGAACTAACGCAGTTTTTCGATAAGGGTGTCATTGATGGAATTACCAATGGAGTAGGTCTTGCTGGTTTTTGTATAGGAGAAGAAATTAAATATGTAGGGGGAGGGCGAATATCGTCTTATTTATTCTTTTTTTTATGTTATGTATCCGTGTTCTTATTCTTTTTTCTTTCTTAACTTAAGGAATTCCCCCGTCTCCTGCCTAAAGAGCCCCCTTATTCCCCTTCCTATCTTCTTCCCCCATCTCTCCCCCTTTTCTACCATCTCTCTCTTTTTCTATCTCCCTCTTTTTCTATCTCCCTCATTGTATAATAGTTCGGTTTTCCGCGATTTTTTCCATTCCTCTGTGTAAATAGCCTAATATGGGTTCACAATCAATAACATCTTCACCATCGAGAGT